TTGATTGGTAGGATCGGTGTTATTACTCTATTTAGTATTTTAAGTTAGTATTTTAAGACATATACATATATATGTGTCTGACTTTCTTTTGGACTCGACTGTTCTTGAACAATAAAATGGAGTAGAGTGCCCATATTTTTACCAGGAGTACATACACAAATTGTATTCTTTTGTTGTTCAATACACAATGAACTTAACATACATAATTATCTCGACAGAACAGAGCACTTTTTTAAACCGCACCCCTTTTCTAGCTCCGACTTGTGTATCCTCAATTACTAATTGAAAAAAAAATCTATCTCATTCTCATTCAAATTGCATGCTGAATTTTTGATGTATGTGTTTCTACTCCAATCCAAGAAAGAGAAGAGGATTTTATTTTATATTAATAAAAGACCAAGCAACGACCCTCCTTTCTCGTAAATATGTTGGAATATTAGATCTTTTAACCCGCCCTTTTTCCATCTCACTTCTACTGTTTTGTTTGGGGCTACATGTGACCTATTGAATACCGGTCATATGATACCTCATCAGATAATTAATTGTATGTATAAATAAGTATAAGGAAGGAGAATTGTATAAGGAAGAGGGTAGCTTATAAAAAAGAAATAGTGGAAAAGGATGAAAAATTCAATGGGAGTCCATATTGGAATTAAATTAGGAATCCTATTTTTGATTTAGTATGGATAAAGGCTTTTCCTATGTTATACTATTCAATTCTCGACGATTAATCGATTTGATAGATCAGATATATTGTTATTCATAATATTGATCCGATTCAATATCATCAGGATACAATTCACCCTATTGAATTTACAGGAGTCAAATTTATCATCTCTATGGGATTAGATCCCGAGTTATTGCAAAGCAAAAAAACAAAAATGAGATTATGGAAGTCAATATTCTCGCATTTATTGCTACTGCACTGTTCATTCTAGTTCCTACCGCTTTTTTACTTATCATCTACGTAAAAACAGTCAGTCAAAATGATTAATTTGAATGAAACTTGAACTATTAGCTCTTGTCAATGATTGAAGAAATGAAATAAAGGGAATTAAACTCCAAGTCTTAAATTAAATGAAATGATCGGGCTGGAATCAAGAAGTGTCTGAGATCTGAGATAGTGTGCAGAAGGAACTATATAGTTCCTTCTACACATTATCTAGGATTGGATACAGATATAATATAGGTTTTACTTTCTATAATATAGATCAATTTACAATATGGTAGTACCTCTAAAGTCCACTCCTTCCCCATACTACGAGCGAAAGAGAAAATGTAAAGACTACCATTAAAGCAGCCCAAGCGAGACTTACTATATCCATGTAAATTATGTCTCCTATCTCTATCAAGGAATGATTCCGCTATGATTATTGATCAATAATCATAGTGGAATCAATGGCGCAGAGTCAAAATAAAATTCTGATTAAAAGTGATTGATGAGCCAATTCAATCGTAACAAATTGCATATTATTGGATTTCTGGTAGAATCGGGAAGCATTAAGCACAAATATGATACACACACCCTTTCTTTGGAAATATCAAAGGAAAGGAGTCCTTAGAATGGAAAAGATGTAGGACTAGTAAGACCTATTGTTTTGTTTGTTACTTTTTTATAAACAAAAGATATAAAAAAAAATATACCATCAAGATAGAAAACTATCTATGGGATTGTCTCTCTTTCTGTGAAAGAATCAGGAGACACCATTACCACTATTACATACATTCCATTCTTTTTTTTTTTCTTTTCTAGAACCCTACGGATTCTAAAAATAAAGAATGGATACGCCCAGTCCTTTGCCTCTGCTTATACTTTTGCTTCTGCGAAGCAAGAATTCCTTGAGTTAGATCAACAGAATAAGAAATCCCAATTTGTTGATCAGGCGACACCCAGATTTGAACTGGGGATAAAGGATTTGCAGTCCCCCGCCTTACCACTTGGCCATGCCGCCAAATCCGATCAAAAATATGCATAAAAATATTATCTATACTTTAATTACAATTACTAAAATTACAATTACTAATCTCATTTTTTAATCTTGAATCCCATTGTACTTATCCCTTTCCAAAAACGAATCCCTATTTTTTATTGGGTCCGGTTTCGATTATTCTCTTTGATTCATTGTATCTCAAAACATACATGGCTTAAAAACTTCCCTTCCCTTTTCTATTGAAATGCAAAAAAATGGATTTCCGGTCATAGATTTTAAAATTTAGAGTAGGAACCATTACCCATTTACTTTGAATAGGAACCATTACCTATTTACTTTGAATTAGTGAACGAACGGTTCTTAATTAAATTATTTTGTATCTCAAATTGTGTCTTTTCTTAATGGCATAATAAAAGCCAATTGATTTACGACTAATCAGTATCAATTATTTTCAAAAATCAATCCTTTTCCATTTAAATCTCAATTTTCAATTATAACACCATATATGTCTATATGTAAACCCCAGAACCGAAATTGTTACACATAACAAATCAGATACCGAGTGGGGT